GCTTCTGATCTCGATAAAACTACTCAAAATCAATTGGCAAGAGGTCAACGATTACGGGAGTTGCTTAAACAATCCCAATCAGCCCCTCTCGCTGTGGAAGAACAGATAATAACTATTTATACCGGAACGAATGGTTATCTTGATTCATTAGAAATTGGACAGGTAAGAAAATTTCTCGTTGAGTTACGTTCTTACTTAAAAACGAATAAACCTAAATTCAAAGAAATCATATCTTCTACAAAAACATTTACTGGGGAAGCAGAAGCCCTTTTGAAGGAAGCTATTCAGGAACAGATGGAACTCTTTTTCCTCCAGGAACAAGTAGAAAAGAACTGATTATTAATAATTTAATAACTTTCTATTTATAATAGAACAATCAAATTGAACTTTCTAATTTTCATAATTCTTATCTTTTAATATTTTTTCTTTTCATTTTAATAGTTTTTAATAGTATTAAATTAGATTAATTAAATTCGAAAGATAAAAAAAAGTTATTATTCTAAAAGTCTAAGCCGCTTTTGTTCAATTCAAATCATTCAATTCAAAATACTTTTCGAAATAGAGAAATTCACATAAATATATAGGCAAATAATTTGCGCCCAATAGGATTTGAACCTATACCAAAGGTTTAGAAGACCTCTGTCCTATCCATTAGACAATGGACGCTTTTCTTTTTTTCTTTCACTTTTCTTTTAACTAAATTATTTAAATTTAGTTAAAAGAAAAGTGAAAGAAAAAAAAGAATTCTATAGAATACAATTTCAATTGAATATTAATAAGTAAAACTAAATTAAAAAATTCAAATGAATAATTAACTAATTTAATTAAGAAAATTCAAACGGATTCGTTAGAATAAAAAAAGCGGGTAGCGGGAATCGAACCCGCATCGTTAGCTTGGAAGGCTAGGGGTTATAGTCGACGTTGATTCATCATTTTGAACGTCTCTAATTCAAAATCGAACGTGAAACTTTTGTTTCATTCGGCTCCTTTACGGAAGAAATTAAGAGATGGAAGACATTAAAAAAAAAATGACCCATAACATCTACGTAAGCTTTTACGAATACGCTTAAAACACCTTGCTTTTTAGATGATCCCTATAGAAGAGGAGTATTATAACAATCTGTTTTTTTTTCTAGTTACTTCGTTCTCTATTTCTATTTGAGCGAATCTTTAGGAAAATAATACAATTTCCGCCGAGCTAAAAAAAAATATGTTGATGTATCTAGTAAACTAAAAAAATCGTTTATTAGCCATTTTTCTTCAATCTCTTCTATACAAAAACAAATACAAAAATGGAAGATTTAGTTACGATTAGAAAGAAACTTTCTATATCTTTCTCCATGGATCCTTTGCTCATACTCAAAAAATTGGGATTATTGATCCAATTCCAAAAAACTTATGTTTCATAATTTAAAAATTCAATTTGTCAATTTAGAATTGATTCTTCTTGTATATAAATTATGATAATGTATATTATTCCTTGAATCGTTCATTCAGAGGTATAAAGGATTAAATTCCCTTAAGTAAGAAATAAAGTTTTTCATCGAGATAAAAAATCAAGCAAGGGATCCCTTAACTATTAAAGGGTCCATAGAACGAATCACACTTTTACCACTAAACTATACCCGCTACAATGCAATTATTGCATATAAATTCACTTTTGTCGAACAAGGGAATCGGTTGTAATTAAGAAACAAGAAATTCATTTTTTGCTAATTACAGTATTGACGTGTTTTGTAAGGGGGCCCACTAATGAAATTGAGAATAGGGGGGGCTAATTTCATTTTTTTTAGATTTTGTTTTTTCTGAAGGTGTTTTGACAGATACATCTCTACAAAACTACTTAATTCAGAACAGAACAGAAAGCACATTGTGTAAGAATCCAAAGTTCCATTCTTTTTTTTTTAGATACGTTACCAGAAAAAGGAAGAATCAAAAATTAAATTTAATTTTTATCTTATGTCATTTGGATTCTATATCATAGCAATCAAAAGGATTGATTTTTTCAAATCAAATACATTCAAATAAATCATTGTTATCCGGAATTCGTCGTAATAAAAAGAGCAGCCCGGCCGGACCTGTAGCTAGCCGGGCCCTGGCTGTATAAAAAACCAAACTCCAAAAATGGAAAAAAATAAATATTTGTATGTTATATATATAATAATGTAATGAGTGGAAATCAAATAGTCATTCTATTTTTTTTTTTCAATCGGGGAGAGATGGCTGAGTGGACTAAAGCGTCGGATTGCTAATCCGTTGTACGAATTTTTGTACCGAGGGTTCGAATCCCTCTCTCTCCGTTTCCGTTCATGATTGGGTATTTTTTTTTTTGAACTTACAGAAGTTTGTTTGATTTTTTTTTAGTTACTAGTTAAAGATGTAAAATAGAAAAAAGAAAAAAGATTTTAAAATTCAGCACAAGCAAGAAAAACACAGAAAAAAAGATCTTTTTTTTATTCTTCACGTCCAGGATTACGCCCCGGGTCGTTAGATAAGAATCCGAATATGAAAAGAGAAACAAAGAATATTACTACCGTGTAAACAAATAGTTTTAGAGTAAGCATTACACAAAATCTCCAAGATAATTAAAAAAACGACAGAGAAAGAGAATAGATTCTCTTAGATTAGACATTATCTTTCTTTTTATACTAAGTTTCTAAGAAATGAAGTGATTTTGAGGAAATAGAAAAAATTAGGAAATTGATTTGTAGTATAGTAAGAATCTAGCCTTTTAATATTAATTATGACTTGTTTTTTACTATTATCAAAAATATTCTTTGCATATACTTCTTTGCATATACATAATCTAGGTATTGATGATGGATTCAAATCTAATGATACTATATAATAGGATTGGGATTGCTCAATGGAAAAAGAAAAACAGAAATGATGAGATGATCGGGATTTTTTTTGTCTATCAAAAAATTTCAATATTCGAATCTAGGATTAACACCGTAAGACTTATCTGATCTTATAAATTGTTAAAATGTTTGAATTTGGGTTTTAAAATAAATTCTGAATTTTGTTTTAGGCATTATTTAAATGAAAGATCTCATCGAAAACTTACAGCAGCTTGCCAAACAAAAGCTAACAAAAAAAAGAGTACGGGTATTACTGGCATAATATCTACAATTGGATTCAAAAAAGCGTAGGCTTCGGGTAATTTCGTCAAGAAAAAACTACTTGAATAAAGGGCAGAGTCAATACAAATACAGACCAAACTAAAGATATTAAGCATAACAAACATTTTGTTGTTCTTTAAGAAAATTCATTGTATTTTTGCTTTTGTGGAATTCGAATTTTCATTTTGATTATTATATTTTATTGTATAATTGTATATATATGATAATATGTATCATTTATTAATATTTTATAATACTAATATAATATTAGTAATATTAAAAATATTATTTGAATAATTGGGTTATTTATTTCATTGTAATTTATGATTGATACTATCTATTAATTATTATTAATTAATTTTATATAGATAGTAATGAATTTCGAATATATACATATTTATTAATTATAGATATTCATTTTCCTAAATGAAAAAAAACTATATATATCAAAAAAAAATAGAAATAATAATAAATAGATTTTTGAATTATACAATTATCCGCGGCGATTACAATAAAAATAATAAAAAAGTGAATCTTTACTCTGATATACAATTTGTATTCAAATAGGATCTACGTCACGAATAGATATGCTCTGGGACGGAAGGATTCGAACCTCCGAATAGCGGGACCAAAACCCGTTGCCTTACCGCTTGGCCACGCCCCATTTTCGATTCGACACTAAACTAATAAATAGTATTATTGGTATTGGTTGTTCGTCAATTCTAGTTCAAAAATTTCTATACAAAAAATTGTTGCTACGGGAGTTTGATATGATATAGATTTTGATATGATCTATATATCTATATATATATCTAGAATTAAACTAAAATTATTGATCATTACCATTACATAGAATTCAATTGAATTAAGATATTCTATTAATATAGAATTTGTTATATTTTTCATTTCAGAATGAAAAGATTTTGAAATAGAAAACAAGGAATCAAATATCGAGTTAATTTGAATATTTTTTCTTTAGTTTAACAATTGTATAGCCAACCATATCGAATAGAAAGAAAACTTACTAAAAGTTATAAGTATAGATTATTATTTATTGATTGAATCAACGACTATTCACGATTTCATAATTTTTTCAATGAAATACCGGATCCAAACTAAAGGAATGTTATGGTAAAACATCGTTTGAAACGATGTGGTAAAAAGCAACGTGCGCCTTGAAAGACATGATTGGATTAGCTGTGGATTTTTACATCCGCCATTTTTTCTAGTATATGTAAATTTGGGTACTCTTGGCTCGACATTATTTGTCCTGTTATACTAGAATGGGGTTGGGGGGGGGGGGGGGGTTG